CGATATATATATCGGTCTACGATGCATTGCTACTCGAAATAAAGATATTGGAATTGGACTTGTTAATCGATTCATAACCTTTCAAGCACACCCAATATATATTCGAACTCCTTTTACTTGCAGGAGTACATCTTGGATCTGTCAATTATGTTATGGCCGGAGTCCTACTCATGGTGACCTGGTCGAGTTGGGAGAAGCCGTAGGCATTATTGCGGGTCAATCAATTGGGGAACCGGGGACTCAACTAACATTAAGAACTTTTCATACTGGCGGAGTATTCACGGGTGGTACTGCCGAACATGTACGAGCTCCTTCTAATGGAAAAATAAAATTTGATGAGGGTTTGGTTCATCCCACACGTACCCGTCATGGGCATCCTGCTTTTCTATGTTTTATAGACTTGTATGTAACTATTGAGAGTCGAGATATTAGACATAATGTAAATATTCCAACAAAAAGTTTGATTTTAGTTCAAAATGATCAATATGTAGAATCAGAACAAGTGATTGCCGAGATTCGTGCCGAAACGTCCACCTTTCATTTTAAGGAGAGGGTTCAAAAACATATTTATTCTGAGTCAGAAGGAGAAATGCACTGGAGTACTGATGGCTATCATACGCCCGAATATCCATATAGTAATGTTCATCTATTACCAAAAACAAGTCATTTATGGATATTAGCAGGAAGTTTATGCAGATCCAATTCCAATATAGTGTCTTTTTCACTCCACAAGGATCAAGATCAAATGAATGCTAATTCTTTTTCTCTCAAAGATATCTTTGATCTCTCACTGACTAAGGATCAAGTAAGACATAAATTGTTGGATACTTTTGGTAAAAAAGATAGGGAAAGTCTTGACTATTCAAAACCTTATCGAATCATATCTAAGGGTCATTGGAATCTCATAGAGCCTTCTACTTATATTCGTCAAGAGAATTCTTTGGCGAAAAAGCGAAGAAATAGATTTGTGATTCCCTTACAATATGATCAAGAACAAGAAAAGAAACTAATACCCTGTTTTGGTATTTCGATTCAAATACCTATAAATGGTATTTTACGTAGAAATAGTATTCTTGCTTATTTTGATGATCCGCGATACAGAAGAAGCAGTTCGGGAATTACTAAATATGGGATTGTCGAAGTAGATTCAATCGTAAAAAAAGAAAATTTGATTGAGTATCGAGGAGCAAAAGATTTTAGTCCGAAATACCAAACGCAAATGAAAGTAGATCAATTTTTTTTCATTCCCGAGGAAATACATATCTTACCCGGATCTTCGCCCATAATGGTCCGTAACAATAGTATCATTGGAGTAGATACACGACTTGTTTTCAATATAAATACAAGAAGTCGAGTAGGTGGATTAGTCCGAGTGGAGAGAAAAAAGAAAAGTATAGAACTGAAAATATTTTCTGGAGATATTCATTTTTCTGGAGAGGTGGATAAAATATCTAGGCACAGTGGCATTTTGATACCACCAGGAATCGGAAAAAAAGATTCTAAAGGATCAAAAAAATTTAAAAATTGGATCTATGTCCAACGCATTACACCTACCAAAAAAAAGTCTTTTGTTTTGGTTCGGCCCGTAGTCACATATGAAATAGCTGATGGGATAAATTTAGCAACACTTTTCTCTCAGGATCTCTTGCAGGAAAAGAATAATGTCCAACTTCGAATTGTCAATTATATACTTTATGAAAATGGCAAGTCAATTCGAGGAATTTCTCACACAAGTATTCAATTAGTTCGGGCTTGCTTAGTATTGACTTGGGACCAAGAAAAAAAGAGTTCTATAGAAGAAAAGGTTCATGCTTCTTTTGTTGAAATAAGGACAAATGATCTGCTTTGTTATTTCATCCGAATTGAGTTAGTAAAGTCCACTCTTTCGTATACCGAAAAAAGGTATGATACGGCAGGTTCAGGATTGATTTCCAATAATGAATTAGATCGTATCCATAGAAAAAATCCTTTTGATTCCAAGGCGAAGATTCAATTATTTCCCCAACATCAGGGAACTCTTGGTACGTTGTTGAATCGAAATAAGGAATGCCAATCTTTCCTAATTTTGTCATCATCCAATTGTTCTCGAATTGGCCCCTTCAATACTTCGAGATATAATAATGCGACAAAAGAATTGGATTCCATGACTCCAATTAGGTATTTGTTGGGTCCTTTAGGTACTATTGTGCCTAGAATAGTAAATTCTCGTTCATCTTACTATTTAAGAACTTATAATCAAGTCTTTTTAAAGAAATCTTTTTTGCTTGAAAAATTTCAACAGACTTTCCAAGTGCTTCAAGTACTTCCATTTAAATACTGTTTCCTAGATGAAAATAGTAGGATTTATAATCCCGATCCTTGCAGTAACATCATTTGGAATTCATTCCATTTGAATTGGTGTTTTCTCCATCACGATTCTTGTGAAGAGGTATGGACAATAATTAGCCTTGGACAATTCCTTTGTGAAAATGTATATCTATTGAAATATGGATCACGCATAAAAAAATCTGGTCAAATTTTCATTGTTCATGTTGATTCTCTAGTTATAAGATCAGCTAAGCCCTTTTTGGTCACTCCAGGAGCAACTGTCCATGGTCATTATGGGGAAACCTTTTATGAAGGAGATACATTAATTACATTTATATATGAAAAATCGAGATCTGGTGACATAACGCAAGGTCTTCCAAAAGTAGAACAAATCTTAGAAGTTCGTTCAATTGATTCAATATCGATGAACCTCGAAAGAAGAATTGAAGGTTGGGACGAACGTATCCGAAGGATTCTTGGGATCCCCTGGGGATTCTTGATTGGAGCTGAACTAACCATAGCCCAAAGTCGTATCTCTTTGGTTAATAAGATACAAAAGGTTTATCGATCCCAGGGGGTACAGATCCATAATAGACATCTAGAGATTATTGTACGTCAAGTAACATCAAGAGTTTTGGTTTCAGAAGATGGAATGTCTAATGTTTTTTTACCTGGGGAATTTATTGGATTGTTGCGAGCAGAAAGAGCCGGGCGCGTTTTGGACGAATCAATCTGTTATCGGGCAATCTTATTGGGAATAACGAAGTCATCTCTAAATACTCAAAGTTTCATATCCGAAGCAAGTTTTCAAGAAACTGCTCGAGTTTTAGCAAAAGCTGCTCTACGAGGTCGTATTGATTGGTTGAAAGGCCTGAAAGAGAACGTTGTTCTGGGGGGGATTATACCGGTTGGTACCGGATTCAACAAATTAGTACATCGTTCAAAGCAAGACAAAAACATTCATTTGAAAATCAAAAGGAAGAATCTATTTGAGTTGGAAATGAGCGATATTTTGCTACACCATAGAGAATTATTTTGTTCTTGTGCCCCAAAAACTTTCCATGAGACATCAGACCAATCTTTTACGTAATGTATCCTAACAAGAGGTTTATTCTTTTTACTTTCACTCTCTGGTCCAATTATGGATTTCATAATCAATGAAATAAAAAAGAAAGAATGAAATTCATGATTTGGGTCGTAGATCAATGGTCAATCCTGGTAGAAGGTTCCGTCGGAACAATTTTTTATTTCATAAGGTACTGAATCTCTTTGAAAAAAAAAAAGAAAAAGAGAAAGTGTGGTAAAATGGGAAGACGATATTGGAACATCAATTTGGAAGAAATGATGGAAGCAGGAATTCATTTTGGTCATGTTACTAATAAATGGAATCCTAGAATGGCTCCTTACATCTCGGCAAAGCGTAAAGGTATTCATATTACAAATCTTACTATAACTGCTCGTTTTTTATCAGAAGCCTGCGATTTAGTTTTTGATGCAGCAAGTAGGGGAAAAAGATTCTTAATCGTTGGCACCAAAAAGAAAGCAGCAGATTTAGTAGCATCAGCAGCAATAAGGGCTCGATGTCATTATGTTAATAAAAAATGGCTTGGTGGTATGTTAACGAATTGGTCTACTACAGAAACAAGACTTCAGAAGTTCAGGGACTTAAGAGCAGAACAAAAGATGGGGAAACTCAATCGTCTCCCTAAAGGAGATGCAGCTATGTTGAAGAGAAAGTTATCTACTTTGCAAGCATATCTTGGCGGGATCAAATATATGACGGGATTGCCCGATATTGTAATTATCGTGGATCAGCAAGAAGAATATACGGTTCTTCGAGAATGTGTCATTTTGGGTATTCCGACGATTTGTTTAATCGATACAAATTGTGATCCAGATCTTGCAGATATTTCTATTCCGGCCAACGATGATGCTATAGCTTCGATTCGATTGATTCTTACCAAATTAGTATCTGCAATTTGTGAGGGCCATTCTAGTTATATAAAAAATGGTTGATTATCTTATCATTACTCTTAAGAAGAAGAAAGAAGAAGATTAGTTTGTTTTTGGTGAACTCTCTTTGATTGTTACTATTTTTGTTTGCATCTTTTGGAGTTTGAACTATGTTTTGACTATCAAATAATATTTAAAAGAAAAGATAAAAATGATTGGTATTTTTTTTATGTGATTTCTCGGTATCCGAAATATACGATTCATAACTTAAATTCATGAATTAATATAGGTGAATTGAGAAAGAGATGTTTGAATAAAAATAATCACTTTTTTGAAGTTTGATTTCTGTTAGAGGACAATATGAATGTTATACCATGTTCCATTAAAACACTCAAAGGGTTATACGATATATCAGGTGTAGAAGTAGGCCAACATTTCTATTGGCAAATAGGAGGTTTACAAATTCATGCCCAAGTACTTATCACTTCTTGGGTTGTAATTGCTATCTTATTAGGTTCAGTCATCATAGCTGTTCGGAATCCGCAAACCATTCCGACCAACGGTCAGAATTTCTTCGAATATGTCCTTGAATTTATTCAAGACTTGAGCAAAACTCAGATTGGAGAGGAGTATGGTTCTTGGGTTCCTTTTATAGGAACGATGTTCCTATTTATTTTTGTTTCTAACTGGTCAGGTGCTCTTTTACCTTGGAAAATCATAAAATTACCTCATGGGGAGTTAGCTGCGCCCACGAATGATATAAATACTACTGTTGCTTTAGCTTTACCCACGTCAGTGGCATATTTCTATGCGGGTCTTAGGAAAAAAGGATTGGGATATTTCGGGAAATACATTCAACCAACTCCAATACTTTTACCAATTAATATTCTAGAAGATTTCACAAAACCTTTATCTCTTAGTTTTCGACTTTTCGGGAATATATTGGCTGATGAATTAGTGGTTGTTGTTCTTGTTTCTTTAGTGCCTTCAGTAGTTCCTATACCTGTCATGTTTCTTGGATTATTTACAAGTGGTATTCAAGCTCTTATTTTTGCAACTTTGGCTGCGGCTTATATAGGTGAATCCATGGAGGGTCATCATTGACTCACTTTCAAAATAGTCTTTTTTTAATTTTTGAAGCTTATCCCAATTCAAGCAATGCGGGGGTTCGGGATTCAATATAATCCACTGGGTTGGAGATCATGTATATGTAATACCTATGAGTATCAATCCTTGTGTATGTTTTGAAGAATGGTTTCAGAATACAATTTAATTTAATAGAATAAAAAAGAAGTGTAGTAAGGTAATATAAGAAAAGTAGAAGTAGAAAAAAATAGATTAAGTACTAATTCATTGGTTGTATCATTAACCATTTCTTTTTTTGGTGCGAGGAACTTACCATGAATCCACTTATTTCTGCTGCTTCCGTTATTGCTGCTGGATTGGCTGTAGGGCTTGCTTCTATCGGACCTGGGGTTGGTCAAGGTACTGCTGCGGGCCAAGCCGTAGAAGGTATTGCGAGACAACCAGAAGCAGAGGGTAAAATACGAGGTACTTTATTGCTTAGTCTGGCTTTTATGGAAGCTTTAACAATTTATGGACTGGTCGTGGCATTAGCTCTTTTATTTGCAAATCCTTTTGTTTAATGTTTAATTTCATCGTAGAATAAAAATGTAAAAAAAAAAAAAAGAAGAAAAAAAGCATAACCATAACTAAGAAATTTGAGAATTCTCAAATTCCATTAATAATAATAAGCGGAGTGATACAAAAAGAACTCTGTTCTTTGTTAGTCCTATCTATAAGGGGAGAGCATATGAAAAATATAACCAATTCTTTTGTTTCCGTGGGGCACTGGCCATCCGCTGGGAGTTTCGAGTTTAATACCGATATTTTAGCAACAAATCCAATAAATCTAAGCGTAGTGCTGGGTGTATTGATTTTCTTTGGAAAGGGAGTGTGTGCGAGTTGTGTATTTCAAGAATAGGTTGGATTTAACCGGCTGCACTTTCTTTATATTTATGTATTCTTTTTTAGATTTCTATAGTCTAAATAGGAACAAAAGGTGCACAATCTCGACGAATTACTTCGGAATTGGATTTTATTCATAAATCATATGTAAGAACCATAGCATTTCGTGACTAATTGGTAAATGAACTTTGATTCTCTTCTCTATCAACCAATAATGTTGAGGTATTTTACATGGTTAAAGATAAATTGTTTGAAGTCCAGGCACAGCATAGCATGGTACTCTTTCTACCACTACGTTAGTACCAAAAGTACCAAAAAGGTTGAAAAATAAGAAAAAGAAAAAAGGAATAATTAGGAATTTATCCGATGTAGAACACTCATATGGATAAAATTCTTTGAACCATTAACTGGAAAGATGGATCCCCCTTTTTTATCCACTGCCGAATCGACGACCTATGTATTGTATTTGTATAAAATATTTGTATAAAAAAGAGAATTTTTTGGATTAAAAAGATCGAAATCTCATTTTATTCTAATAATAATGAGAATGAAATAATGAAGTTCATAATTCTATTCAATTCTCTTTCTATTCTATTAGGATTTTGATTTAATTTATCATAGCATATAAAGAAGAAAGAATTTTATTCTTTCTTCTTTAAAATCTTTTTATTTTTGGAAATAAGTTGTAAATAAAGAACAAATAAAGAAACAACTTTGCTGACAATTTTTTCTTTTTTGTCTGGTCTGAAGAGTCCTCTTAAGATTCTGATGTTAGATCAGTTTCGATATCTTTGAATAAGAACAGAAAAGAGAGGATAGGCTCATTCCGTTAAAAGATATGGGAATGCCCATTAATCAAAGAAAAGATAAAAGAAACAATTGAGCGTGAGAGCCAAATGAATTGAAAGATTCATGTTTGGTTCGGGAAGAGATATGATAGTTGTGAAATGAATGGAAAGATAATCTACTTTCATTAAATGATTTATTAGATAAGCGAAAACAGAGGATCTTGAGTACTATTCGAAATTCAGAAGAATTACGTAGAGGAGCTATTGAACAGCTCGAAAGAGCTCGGGTTAGATTACGGAAAGTGGAAATTGAAGCAGATGAGTATCGAACGAATGGATACTATGAGATAGAACGAGAAAAAGGAAATTTGATTAATGCTACTTGTAATAGTTTGGAACGATTAGAAAATTACAAAAATGAAACTCTTTTTTTTGAAAAACAAAGAGCAATTAATCAGGTCCGACAACAAGTTTTGCAACAAGC